TATAATCTTCTGCTAGTTGAATTAATGGATCATCCAATTGAAAATGATAACAGAATGCATAGGTTGTTAGAAGGAGTTCTAACAAGCATATACATATAGTATACCACTTCATTACTTTATTCCCTCTATGAGGAATAAAGAAAATGAAAGAACCTGCAAATATAGGCAAAACTACAATTATTGTTAACCAAGGAAAATAATTCGTGGTAAAGACAAGATACACTTGGACCAAAAACCCGTACCCGAAAAGAAATATAGAATTTTTTTCTTTTCGAGCGCGGGTTTTTATCGGTAAAAAAAAGAAAATGGATTAGGAATTGAAGTGGAGTTTTCTGGAATGTATCAATAAGCTAGACCCATGCTTCGAGTTGTTTCATGCCATAAATAAACTCGAACACTCAAAAAATCTGTTGGACAGGCAGATTCACATCTCTTACAACCAACACAGTCCTCTGTTCTTGGAGCAGAAGCTATTTGTTTAGCTTTACATCCGTCCCAGGGTATCATTTCTAATACATCTGTGGGACAAGCTCGAACACATTGAGTACACCCTATACATGTGTCATAAATCTTTACTGAATGTGACATTGGATCTATAAAAATTTTTCACTTTTTTAAATTTCGATCTAGTATAAACTTGTAAATGAATCACATATTCAAACTCAAACACTAGACGAATCAATGATATACCAGAATTGTTTTAATCAACCTATTCTGGATCGGTTTATAGAACACAAAAAACATCCAAAATACTTTTAGTTATTACATTTTTACAAGCATAATCACATGTTACGAACGACTACTTATTTAACAAATTTGATTGATTGATACGAGTTGATTTTCTGTTACGATAAATTGATGAAACAATCGCTGGTCCAATAGCTGCTTCAGCGGCTGCAATAGCTATAACAAAAATCGAGAAAATATTTCCTTTTAATTGACGACTATCAAAAAAATCAGAAAAAGTTACAAAGTTGAGATTAACTGCATTTAATATAAGTTCAAGACACATAAGAGCTCTAACTAAATTTCTACTCGTGATTAATCCATAGATACCAATAGAAAATAAATAGGCACTCAAAACAAGTACATGTTCGAGCATCATTAAATTGACCAACTCCTTATCAAGCTTTATTTATTTTATTTCAATCTGAACAACAATTAAACTTATTTTATTGACAAAAATATAACAAATTTGAATATAAAAAATACCGAAGATTTCGTTGGGATTGCTGGTTTTATTTAAAAATTCATGATTGACGAGCCACAGCAATTGCACCTATCAAAGCAACTAAAAGAATTATCGAAATGAGTTCAAATGGAAGAAAAAAATCTGTTGATAAATGAATTCCAATTTGTTGACTATTATTTATTAAATCTTGTTCTAGAATCTGGTTTGATTTTGTAGTCCAAATAATTCCGTACCATGATGTATTGAGAATAGTAGTAATTAATGAAACAAAAATACTTGTACAAACTAAGGAAGTAACCCCATCGCCAACAGTCCAAAGATTCAAGTCTTTGTCATATTCTGAACCATTCATGAACATTACGGCAAATATGATTAACACGTTTATAGCTCCTACGTAAATAAGGAGCTGTGCAGAAGCTACAAACTGCGAGTTTGCGAGAATATAAAATAAAGATATACAAACAAGAACCAATCCCAAAGAAAAGGCAGAAAAAATTGGATTGGTAAAGAATACCACTCCGAGACCTCCTAATATAAGAACTAATCCCAGAAATACTAAAAGAAAATCATGTATTAGTCCAGGTAAATCCATTCTATGTAAAATAAAAGATAAAAAGTTTCATGATCTTTTTGACTTGACCAGGAAAATGAAATGAAGTTACTCTTGTTATGATACGTTCCTAATTGAATAAAATCCTAATGAGTTTGAATTGATGTAGACAGAATTATCGGACCAATCATATAAACCTAATAAAAATAAAATCTTTTCAATCTTTACGGTAGACAAATCTTCAATACAAATTCATCTGAAATTCTCATCAACCAACCAAATAAACAGTTGGGATTTTTAGTTCTTAGAGCAAAAATAAAATTTTTTAATTCAGATAAAAATAAAAATTTTATCAATTGGAAATTGTTCTTGAATCAAGCGATTTCTCTTTTATTTTCTATTTTAGGTGAATTCAAAATTGTTCGAATTGTATAATCATCATTTATTGATATTGGTAAACGTCCCAAAGCAATTTGATTATAGTTTAATTCGTGACGATCATACGTCGAAAGCTCATATTCTTCAGTCATTGATAAACAATTTGTGGGACAATACTCAACGCAATTACCACAAAATATACAGATTCCGAAATCAATACTGTAATTAAGCAATCGTTTTTTCCTAATCTCAGTTTCCAATTTCCAATCAACAACAGGTAGATCTATAGGACATACACGAACACATACTTCACAAGCAATGCATTTATCAAATTCAAAGTGTATTCGCCCACGAAAACGCTCTGATGTTATCAATTTTTCATAAGGATATTGAATAGTTACAGGTAAACGATTCGCGTGAGAAAGGGTAATTAGAAACCCTTGACCAATATACCGTGCCGCTCGTACTGTTTGTTGACCATAATTCATGAATCCAGTTACCATAGGGAGCATATCGTAAATATCGATAAAAAATTTTATGTTTGTTTCTTTCTCTTGTTTGAGTAAGGTGAATCGCGTAAATAGAAAATAGTAGAATTATGTATAATTCTTTAAAGTGAAAAGAGTTGGAAAGAAGTTGTTAATAATAAATTACCTAAAGAAATAGGTAAAAGAAATTTCCATCCAAGATTTAAAAGTTGGTCCATTCTTAGCCTAGGTAAAGTCCATCTTGTTGTGATAGAAATGAACAAGAAAAAATAAGTTTTAGCTAATGTAATGAAAATACCAATTGTCGTTTCAAAGACTCCATCTGTTTCATTTATTTTCAAAAGTTCAGGGTCAAATATGTATGGAATAGAGAAATTCCAACCGCCCAAGTAAAGAACTGTTACAAATAATGAAGAAACTAGTAGATTTAGATAGGAAGCAACGTAAAATAAACCAAATTTAATACCTGAATATTCGGTTTGATAACCTGCTACTAATTCTTCTTCGGCTTCTGGTAAATCAAACGGCAATCTTTCGCATTCTGCGAGAGAAGAAATTATAAAAACGATAAACCCTATAGGTTGTCGCCACAAATTCCATCCCCAAAATCCGTATTTTGATTGTGCCTCAACTATATCAATTGTACTTGAACTGTTAGATAATCATAGTCGGTGATAAGATCACTGTTATCATCGCTATTCCAGAACCGTACGTGAGATTTTTACCTCATACGGCTCCTCGCGGGTCATAAATAAATATAAGGATCGCCCAATTCAATATTCTTTCATCTTACTCCGTTTGTAGGATAAAATTGTAGGATAAAAGTACAAAGAAATTGAAAACTCCTGAATTATACCAATGAAATTCTGTCTGCTATACTTTAAAAAAGCACTTCTGAATTTATCTTTTCCTTTACTTTGTAATTGAATCCCAGTTGGGATTCTATTGGATTTTTTTCTTCAATTGAGTAAGAACTTCATCCTTAAAGAAGATACTGCTTTTAGCAATGTAAAGAGATATTTCATCTTATCATTTTTGATTACGAAACAAATACAGAGATTAATTCATGAATTATGATAAGAATTGAATCTCAATTAGTATGGATATAGAAAAGCAACACTAAAAAAAAATCTCTTTTTTTGTTGCAATTCTTTTATTTTATTCTTACTCAGAAAAAAAAGTCTTTCACAAAAGTAAAGGATTACTTCGTTCCTGATAGTCATTCATTTAATCGGTGGATAGGAGCATACTCTGGATCGGAATTATGGGGAGTACGACTTGATCATTTCTACCAAATTAAAGCCCCAATTAGTATTTCTTTTAGATAATCAAAATGGATTTTCGGATAACTTACATAATCTCTATTACTAATCCTTTGTGTATCTTGGTGTTCCTAATCATCCACTCCTTTTTTTGGAATCTCCGTATCATGTATGGTAACATATACAAAGGATAGTAAAAACTCCATAGAGTTTTTCTTTTCAACCCGCTTCAAGAGATGATGACTAATCAATTCGTCTTGGGGGAACCCCTTTGAGGTTTACTTTCACTTAACTCTTGTACATAGAACATGAGACTCAACCTTTTTACAGCAAATTGAAAAGCTGTTTTTTTTCACTCATCTAACTATCTAGTTTAGTTCATCAACCCGAATAGTGAATAACATTACTCTGAAGTGAAGGGTGAATCAAAAAAAAAGATATCTATTCAATGTATTAAGGTTCATTCTTAAAAACCGAGAAATGAAATAAAAGAAATGTTGATGTCCTAACGAATCACACGTAGAGATATTGATAACACACATAGAGTTAATGGTATTTCATAACTAATCGATTGGGCAGCAGCCCGTAGACCACCTAAAAAAGAATATTTATTATTTGATCCATATCCTGACATAAGAAGTCCAATCGGAGCAATACTTGAAATGGCGATCCATAAAAAAACACCAATACTTAGATCGGCTAGAACAAGACGGTAACTAAAAGGAATTACTGAATAACTTAATAGAATTGATATGACTGCTATTGAAGGGCCGACACTGAATAAGCTCGTATCTCCTCTAGATGGAAGAAGGTTCTCTTTGAAAAGTAGTTTTGTCCCATCCGCTAAAGCTTGAAGAATTCCCAAAGGGCCGGCATATTCAGGTCCAATACGTTGTTGTATCCCTGCAGATATTTCTCTTTCTAACCACACAATTACGAGTACACCTATTGTAATTCCCAATACAAGAATCACAATAGGAACAAGCATCCATACGGTCTCATATATCTCTTTTAAAGATTCTAATCTCGAAAAAGAATTGATAGCTTGTACTTCTGTTGTATCAATTATCATTTCAACGATCAACTTCCCCCATAATGATATCTATGCTACCTAGTATCGTCATAATATCAGCCAATTTCATTCTTTTAACTAACTTAGGAAGAATTTGCAAATTAATAAAACCCGGCGGGCGGATTTTCCATCTCCAAGGAAAAACACTTTGATCTCCTATCAAATAAATTCCCAATTCCCCTTTTGGAGCTTCAACTCTTACATAAAGCTCTTGTTTTGACAATTCAAAAGTCGGAGACGGTTTTTTACTAATAAATCGATATTCAAAATCATTCCATTCAGGATCTCGTGCTCTATTAAAGCGACGACTTTCTAAATTCTCATAGGGACCCCCCGGAATTCCTTCTAAAGCTTGTTGAATAATTTTTATGGATTCCGCCATTTCACTAATTCGTATTAAATAACGAGCTAATGAATCTCCTTCTTTTTGCCATTGGATTTCCCAATCCAATTCGTCGTAACACTCATAATGATCAACTTTACGAAGATCCCATTTGATTCCGGAAGCTCGTAGCATTGGTCCTGATAAACCCCAATTTATTGCTTCTTCTCCGCTAATAATGCCTACTCCTTCAACTCTTTCTAAAAAAATAGGATTTCGTGTAATAAGCTTTTGATATTCAGTAATCCCGGTTAAAAAATAATCACATAAGTCCAAACATTTATCTATCCAGCCATAAGGCAGATCAGCCGCTACTCCTCCAATACGAAAATAATTATGCATCATTCTCATCCCGGTGGCAGCTTCAAATAGATCATATATTAATTCTCTTTCTCTGAAAATATAGAAAAAGGGTGTCTGTGCACCAATATCTGCCATAAAAGGTCCAAGCCATAACAAATGAGAAGCTATCCGACTTAATTCCAACATAATCGTTCTTATATAACTAGCTCTTTTAGGTACTTGAATATTTCCTAATTGCTCTGGTGCATTTACAGTTATTGCTTCTGTGAACATAGTAGCTAAATAATCCCAACGTGTTACATAAGGCAGATATTGTATAATTGTTCGGTTTTCCGCAATTTTTTCCATCCCTCTGTGTAAATAACCTAATATGGGTTCACAGTCAATAACATCTTCACCATCTAAAGTAACGATGAGTCGAAGAACACCATGCATTGATGGGTGGTGAGGACCCATATTGACTATCATGAGGTCTTTTCTTTTAGTTGGTACAGTCATAGGGTTTTCCCGGATTTCTTCTTCCATGAATTGCTGAAAATAAAAAGAAATTTATCAAAATTAAAGCTCGAATAAATAAAAAACTTAAAAATGACTCTTCAAATTAACGTCTTTTTAGCTCTCGAATATTCAATTTACTGATTAATTCTTTATAACGTATTGTATTTTTTTTTGACAAATAAGCCAGCAGGCGTTGGCGTTTTCCCAAAATTTTCCGTAGGCCTCTCTGAGATGAATAGTCTTTTTTGTGGAATTCCAAATGTGAAGTAAGTCTCCGTATCTTTTTGGTAAAACGGAATACTTGAAATTCAACAGATCCTCGGTTTTCTTCTTTTTCTTCTTGCGAAATAAAAGATATGAATGAATTTTTTGTCATAAAAAATTCTTATACTTCCTATTTTACGAATATTAATTTTACTGATCAGTAATAATAATGGGAACTATTTGAATCTGGTATACACAAATTTCCTTATTGATTTATTTCTGGATCTAATTGATCCATCAGTGAATTAGTATCATGTATCAGAATGGACTGTAAGACAAGGCGTGTGTGCATTTATTTCATTTATATATTCAATATATATATTGGTATAGGATATATATAGTATACTAGGGAATAAATAATACAAAAGTTTCATTAATGAATTTTCTATTGTGGATACATATGTATTCTTAACATATTGAACCGACTACCATTATTAGTATTAAACCAATAGCGATTCATACAAGCTAAATCTTCTACTCGATAATTGGGCCAAAGAAATAATTTAAATTGAATTAATTTTATTTGATCTCTGTGAAGATCTTTCTTTTCATACAAAAATTGACCACAATTTTTGATTCTGTTGAAAGATATTGTATTTTTATTTATAGAATTTATATTCTTTGAATTAAAACAAATTAAGATTCGTAATTCTCTCCGACGTCGAGATGAGAAAATATTTTCAGAAATAAGCAAATCGTACTTATTTTTTGCTATTTTTTTCATTCGATTTTGTTGTTTTACAATTAATTCTTTCTTATCAACATTTTCTCTATATCTTTTTTGATTATTTTGGTCTTTATATTTGGGAACCAATGAAATACCTATGGTTTGATACATAATAAATTGTCCGTCACTTTTTACAGATAGACGAAGGGGTTCTATAATAAATATTCCTTTTTTGATCAATTCTGTAAAAGTGAAATCTTTCTGCATCAGCATTATATCCAGATGAAATTCTTTCCTTTCAATCGAGGATATAGCAATTTTTTTAGGATTTATCAATCTAAGCAAGAGACAATATACCTTGATATTATTGATCAGATCTTCGTTCAAAAGATTATTCCATCTAAATTGAAAAAGCAAATACTTTTTTCGCAGGAAATCAAATTCTGTTTCCGTACTGCTTTTTTCTTGTTTTTTCTTAGTACGTTTTTTTATATCTGGTCTTGTATAATCTTCGTAAATCTCATTTTGTTGGGTTGAGAGAACCAATTCAAGGTTTCGCTGGTTTTGGGCATCTAATAAAAGATTTGGGTGACTTATAGGTTCTTTTTCTTCTTGATTCCTATTTGTTAATTCAAAAAAATTTTTTTTATTGGATGGTATAAGGGTATCTTTTTTTTGCTTTCGATTCATGTTTTTAATTTGACTCAAATTTTTGCGTACGTTAAAATTAAAAAACAGTGACTGAATTGGTATAACCCACGGTTTTTGTTTATATGCATTGTAAAATAATACAAATTCAGGAAAGAACCAACGATTCAGATTGGATATGGGGCAGTTTAATATTTCGTCATTCAGTCTCATCCAATCAAAAAGTTTTTTTTTTTTATTGGATGCGTTGATTTCTTGAGGAATTATGAAATAAAAATGACCTTTTTTATCCATTTTATCAAGAATTTGATAATTATGAGTATCAGTCTTAGTATTTTGCTTATTGTTGGTACTGATATCGAGCCAGGTTTCAATGTCGACTTTATTTCTAAGACAAAAATTTATAATTGTCCAATCAAAATATTTTCTATCTGGATTTTTCTCTATATCCATAAAATTTTTGAATTCTAGAGAATTAGTGATAGGAATACTCTCCCACATATCAACAAATTTTTTTTTCTGTGTGTTATAGTTATAAGTATCAGAAATTTGTTGATTCTTATTTACTTGAAATGGTAACCCATAATTATTTGAGTCCTTATTATTTTCAGAATAAATAAATTGATATGATAAAAAATCATATCTAGAAATTTTTTGAAAATTTTCTTTGTTATTTGGCCATACTATTAAGTGGGTTTTAGAATCCTTTTCTTTTTGATATGAATTTTTTGTTTTCAAATATTTATTGTCAACCTTACAAAGTTCATTGATTTTAATTTGCCACTTTTGTGGTACTAAATAAAACCATTTTAAATGAGAAAAATCGTATTGATAATGATTTTTTAACCAATTTTTCCATTTATTCCTTCCATAATTTGTATAATTGAATTTTGAAGGAATTATTCCGTGTGTTCGAAAAGAATCTTTTATTTCATTTTTAAGAAATAAAGATGTTCCAGGATATTGAATAACAGATCTGAACTTATACAAGTTCATAACTTGGGTTTGTGATAATTTGTAAAATACATAAGCTTGTGAGAGGGAGGATAAACTAAGAAATATTTTAGAATTATTAATATTATTATTCAAAAGTGAAAGTGATTTTTTTATAGTCGAAATAAATGAGATTTTATTTTTATTTCTTTTATCAAGTCTTTTTTGATTTTTTTCATTATTGTAAATGTATTTATCAATGGATTGTTTTATTAACTCAAGAAAAAATTGTGCATTCACCCTGGAAATATTACTGATACATGCAAATATATCTATGTATATCCTTTCCCTGAAAAATTTTATAAAATAATGTGATTTACGGATTAATCGAACAGTTCTTCTTTTAAATATCTGAAAAATATTTTTTTGTATTTCTAATCTTTTAGTACTAGAATTTGTTTTGGTAGGACTAATATTGATTTTGATAGGACTAAAGACTTCTTTTTTGTCTTTTGTAATTCTTTCTATTTTATTTCTGATTGTACTTGTTCTATCAGTTAAATCTTTTAGTTTTTTTTCTATGAGTAAATAATTTGTCCAATCAATGGATCGAATTTTAATCGATGATTTATGAATAATTGGATTATTTATTATAGAATCTTTTTCGTTATTTATTTCACTCGAATCGTCGTTCCATGCGAATACTAAAATTGGATTTACTTTTGAAAGTTGTTTTATTAGGATTTTTATAAATTGAAAGTTTTTTAGAATCCATTTTTCTTTTGGGACCTTTATATAAAATTTTGTTTGTTTCTTTTGAAATTTTATAATTTTTTTTTCGAGTTTTTTAAAAATAGGTTTAAAAAAGGAATGTTTTTTGCGGGGAGAACCAAAAGGAAAATCTGTTTCCATTCCCCAAATTGTTAAAAAACAAAAATAATCTTTTGTGTGTTTTTCTTTCTTTGGATCTTTCTGAGAAGGCTTAGATTTATGCCAAGGTTTCAACCGGAAAGGAAATAGTATCTTTATCTGAATACCGTCTCTTAACCAATTTTTAGGAAATTCTGTTTCGGATAATTGAACACCATTATAAGTGCAGTTGACGTGTTTTTCTCGATGCCATTCCGTTATATCTTCAGACCATTCGGGACGTTGGAAAAATAATAGACGACCAATATTTTTAGCTATTATCAATAAAGGCAATAAAAAATATTTTCTAATAATTGACTGCATTACTAACATCAAACCCCTTATTGTTTGGGCAAAAAGAATGGTATCCCAGGTTTCTGCAATTTTGATTCGTGCGTCTTCTTTTCTTTCATCCTTTTCCTCTTTTTGTTCGTAATCTTTTTTTTTATCCCAC